GTTAGGAAACTGAATTGATCATTGGAACTTACATGTTCCATCGGTTCGGAGGAACTCGATCCATCCAAATAATGATCATGATAAATTGCGTAAAGATCTTCCTGAAAAAAGAGTGGATATAAAAAGCATTGTTGCCAAGAGCTATCTTCCTTTCCGTTTCTATGGAACTCATCCATTTTAAAACCTCAGCTATGGCTCTCGTTCATGAGAATAACCTCTTAATTTCTGAGATAATACATGGTGCGATCTAGTCGGGACAAGATAGGAAAAAAGAGATATATCCGTATATCCAGATTCTATCTTCTATTCAGCAGATTTACTACCCAAGGATCTCATTCGTCAGGAGGAAGAATGAAAATCTTTTATTCTGGCAACCGATCGCTCTCCTGACTCATGGAATAAATCAACCTGGTCAGTACACTATTTATCTTACACATCTGTACTCGAGTACTTAGGACTCATTGTGAGTGTATAAATCCCTGATCTACTCAGGAAAAACCTCCCGATATCGGGTACTAAAATGCTCTTAACTTCTGATCAGTAAAGGGAATTCCTCGCTCGTTAAATTGGAACGAGGAACAGAAGCTCGTTCCTCTGGGTCTACTTATGATTCAAGTCATATAGCTTTCTCCATTTACTCATTTGACTTAACCGCGAATTGATTCGATCCTATTCACAATTATCACATTTGATCCGAAAGGATGAGCATATTATACATCCATCTAGGTATATAATAGACATTTCCCACCCATTTGATTCCTTAAATCAGATCCGGTCCTGATCGAATACAATCAGGTATCCTAAAAATAATATCAGGTATCATAAAGATCATATGTTGGAACGACATGCTGTTTTTTCCATTCATTATACTTCGAGGATCAGTCGTAGTCTTCCGAACTTTACCGATGGTATCGACGAGTTTTCTACTTCATTCAAATGTGTAAAAGACCTTAGTCGCACTTAAAAGCCGAGTACTCTACCATTGAGTTAGCAACCCATATTGCAAATAGATATTGAGGATATATACGATCGAAGTGGAATGCGAGGTTACTCAATATGAACCGGTAAATTGAATCTTACCGATCGTTGTTGTTAAATGACGAACGGGAGGGATCAAAAACCTATGTGAATGACCAAATAATTCACTTGTCAGTTCATATATGGACATGTAGAATTTCGATCCACCATTCCAGAATAAAGTATTCTAGGTTATGAATAAATGATCCGTCGACAGAATTATCATGATTGGATAGAATCACTGATAAATGATGAACCTAAGATATCTATTTCTATTGTGAATGGACGAATTATATCGACACAATACACTATTGTCAATCCAGAATAAGAGATAAATTAATTGTTGGATTGGCACTGTATTGGGACGATATGTTAGACGCATCGAGAGAAAATACTAGGCTTATTTGTAACAGCCTCGGTAGAACGATTCAAATATTCGTCATCTTTGTATGGAATCACGTGGAAACGAGAGTGACTTGGAGAGTATATAATAAAATAAGAATAATGTTAAGCCAAGGGAAGGGCATTTGATCCAAATATGAAATGTTGGATGTCATAATTCACATCCACGAAACCGATTAAGACGATGTTTTTAAGATCCCTCCCTGATCTCGAATCATGATCGAGACGTGATTATGAATAGTCATTAACTCAATTGATATGATAGGAATAGGTATCGAATTGGATCCACTTTTTTTGTATAGAATACACTCAATGTAATCAATTAATTTATATTTATTAGGTACTTAACTTAATGCTTCTTTAGCTGCGTGCATTACCTCAACAGTAATGTTCAAGATGCCCTTTCGTCGTGCAAATTTTTCTGTATTTCTCTCTACTTCGTCCCTGACAAAACGGGGGATTTTATTCAATTCTAGTCGACTTTCAGGATTCCAAATTAGACTCATATCCGTGGATAATGATTTAGTCATTATTTCCTTCGTATCATGACCACAAAAAATCTCTAGAAGATGATCCTCCATACCCAGAGCGAATGAGTTATAAACTGGATCAGCTATTTGATTAGTACCTTCGTAACCCAGGAAGGGTCGATATCCCAAGGAAAAATTTTGGATATGAGCTGGTGCGGAAATAACTCCACAGGGAATCTCAAGACGTTTACCGATATGACGTTCCATTTGAGTACCAAATATTGCAGAGGGTTCCACGCGAGCGATAATATCTCCTACTTCAGCATTATCATCTGTGATGATTATCTCATCACAAAAATCTTTAATTTGCTCTTTGAACCATTCTGCATCATGTTTACAATAAGTACCTGTACAACTCACACGAATTCCCATCTCTCTAGCAAGTATCTTAGTGATTGAAGCAGCATGAGTTGCATCACCAAAAACGACTGTTTCTTTCCCCGTAAAATTCTGACAATCGATAGATCTTGAGAACCAAGCAGCTTGGGAAACGAATCGAGTTTGTCCATCTATATAGGATTCGTAATCAACCCTTTTGCTTGATAAAATAGGAGCCGCCAAGGTATCAAGATATTTCTTTATCTGTCGGATGCACGCAGCCATATCTACAGCTCCCATAGGAGTTGTAGATACATAAGGCATTCCAAATTCTTTATTCAAATACATCGCTGTCATTAAGCCCACTTCACGATAAGGAATTAAATTGAACCAAGCTTTTGGTAAATTTTTTGGATCCTCTACAGATCCTCCTTCAGGAATTATTTGATTAATTCTGATGTCCAGATCTTTTAATAAACGTCTCAACTCACGACAATCGTGTCGATTATGAAAGCCCAGAGTAAGAATCCCAATTATATTTACAGAAGGTGCATCTGTTACAAATTGATCCAATGTTTCTTGTCTATGGGATTTCTCCAAATAATATCGAACCACCTGTTCCAAAGTTCTATCCGCTGCCTGAATTTCATTCACTTGATAATGATCCACATCCGCAAAAATGACGTTGCAATCGGAGATTATGGATGCTCTATCCACAAAGTTTTTTAAATCCTCTTGCAAGATACTAGAGGTACATGTAGGTGTCAATATGATCAGATTGGGACCTTCCTCCTTATCTTTTCGAAGAATATTATCCACAACTCTTTTTTTAGATCCACGTGCTAGTACGTGACGATCTACTATACTAGCAGTTGCAGGAGTAAAATTTCTTTCCCGTTCTAACATAGAGCGCATTACATTAAAATAATCATCTCCTAGAGGAGCATGCATAATGGCATGGACATTTTTGAATGAACTAGCTACTCGTAGAGTTCCAATATGAGCAGGACCAGCATACATCCAATGGGCTAATTTCATAAATTGAACCTTATCTCAAATTGATCTGTATTCCCATCTTGCACCACAGAGATATCCCTTTATCCCTTCCCCATTGTAATCACATTCCCTTCTGATAAGTATGGTGAAATGATGATAAAAAGTAGAACGAAATTCCATTGGATTTACCCTTTACGAAAGAAGAAAGGGAAGAGGGAGGGAAGGGAAAACAGGAACCAATGAAATAAGTCTGGGACGGAAGGATTCGAACCTCCGAATAACAGGATCAAAACCTGCTGCCTTACCGCTTGGCCACGCCCCATTCCCATCCTATTTTTCTATTCATATGCTAATGAATACTTATATCAAATTTTTTGTCAACTCATTAGGATCCAAGATTCATTAGATCAGATCCCAATTGGGCCAGATAATTTTGTGGATTTTGAAACAAAATAGGTTATTAATGGAATTGGACATAATAGGAGAAACATAAAAAGGGATAAGAATATCCATTCATTGATCAATCTCTATTAGATTGGGTAAAATATTGTATGTATGAAAGAATCATCCCTTCCAACCCCAAGTCCGGTCAAACTTGCCGAAGAGCTTCGATCAATTCCATTAATCAAAGACTTTTCTGGCTTTACCCCCCCCCCCCTAATTTTTATTGGAGAAGAAAAATGCCAGTTATGCTCAATATTTGTCTAGATGATGCCTTTATTCATTCAAATAATCCCTTTTTTGGAAAATTACCTGAGGCTTATGCGATTTCCGATCCAATTGTCGATGTAATGCCAATTATTCCCCTTCTTTTTTTTCTCTTAGCCTTTGTTTGGCAAGCTGCTGTAAGTTTTCGATAAAAAGTATCCTCTTTTTTCCTTTTTCAAGTTTTTGGATCGCTGTCATTGATCCAATTTTTGTATCACTCTTTATATTTTTTGTGGCAGAAGTTCTATCCTTGCTCCGCCCGACGATACCAGATCCAGATACCTTATCTGCTCCCGGCTAAAAACTTTTTAACTCACCTTCGTCAATTCCTTCCGATCTCATCGCTCACTTTGGATTGGGCTATTTGGTCACGTATTGATACGAATTACATATTTTCATAAAGATTCGATAAATATCTGGTTGATTCAAACAAATAAGAAGGGAAGAAAGACCATTTGGAAAACAAAGGGATAAATTATCTCCTTCTTTCAAATTTATTTTCACACGTGATCCGGAAAAATAATTTCGTGATTTGTATGAATCATACTATTGCTTGGTATTCAAGTATCCATATATGGTACAAAGATTGATGATCTATTCTGTTGTACTTATAATCAGGATCCTGGAGATTACGTAATGCTTACTCTTAAGCTGTTCGTTTACGCAGTAGTGGTATTTTTCATTTCTCTTTTTATCTTTGGATTTCTATCGAACGATCCAGGACGTAATCCCGGACGTAAAGAATAGTGAAAAAAGTCTCTAGGTTAATTGGTCTTTTCCGTAGAAAGATTCGGAGTTTTCGTTTTCAGGATCAATAGTGACCGAACGGAGAGAGAGGGATTCGAACCCTCGGTACGGATTATCCGTACTACGGATTAGCAATCCGCCGCTTTAGTCCGCTCAGCCATCTCTCCAAGATGGAAGAGTTCATGTGTAACAAAATGAATGGTGGAGTGAAGGTGTATACCATAACATGTATGGATTGTATCGATAATGTAATGAATAGAGCAATTATTTAGAGAAAAAGAAATCTAGCGAATCATATTGTTCATTCCGTTCAAAATAATTTTTTCCCCCTTTTTTCTGACCTGGCTGGCCTGGCCACCGGCCAGGCCAAGAAAAGCAAAGAATCATTCATGCATCATATAGTGATTCAGCTAATTTGAAAGCCAAAAGAGTTATTGAAATAGAAGCAAAAAAAGCTAGAACAAATGCAATAGCTTCATAATTAACAAAATTAACAAATTCCAAATTTGACGTCATTTCTTAAATTTCCTCCTTCATTTTTTTTTAATAAATTAGTTACATTGAATGCATCCATTTTTTTCTCTCCAGTATAAAATGAAAATACCTAGATATTTCAATATCTGAATGGGCTCTCTATTTATTTCTTTATGTATTATTATAAAAGATATCAGTTACTCAAGGCTATGTTCCTGATCGAAATTACACAGATGGGGAAGAAGAGAAAATGGAAGAAGGATTATATTTATCTTGGATTAAGAAAGAAAAGAATTGGTTTAATATCATCGCCATCTTTCAAAATAGAAGGGGTTTCCTTACAACCATTGATCTTCTTAGGTTTGCGATAGATTATATCCGGGAACATCTTCCTATTTGTTCAAATTTTCTACAGTTTGTAATGATATTTGAAGAATTCTGTTAAAAAGAATTGAATTATTTAGAATTCATTTTCGAAATATCTACCATATGGTCATTGACCGAGGTATGTCTATGATTAACTAATTGTTTAGCTCCGGGAATGGTGGGAGCCATACCCGATCGAGAAATAATATTATGCAAACGCATTTCAGGTAATTGCAATAGGACCTGGCCCGTTGATCCCGCGGCTCTTCTAGCAATACATTCAGAATTGTTTTTAGGCATAACATAACTTGTCTCCATTCGCTTCGTATCAGCTCAGCCCGGAGTTTCCAGTATAGCTATCCCTACCCTCCTCTCATGTAAACCTACGAGCTACTAATATATGTTCTCAACTTGATATCTATAAATATAGATGGATCATGTGCATCCAATTTTTTGTTCATATACCGTAGTAGACTTACTCATTAATATATGATGGGGGGGCCCTTTTAACTCAGTGGTAGAGTAACGCCATGGTAAGGCGTAAGTCATCGGTTCAAGTCCGATAAAGGGCTCATGTTTCCTACGAAGAAAAAAAAAGGTCTGGATGTCCGTCTTACACGCACGGTTAAGAGACAATCAAGTTATTTATTATATTATAATGCAGGTGATGGGACAAATATAAAAATTTCGAGGCTCATCTATCAACGGAGATAGTGAACATTTTACAGTATTGAAAGAAGACGAATGAGACGTCTTGGTAGGCGTCAATCGATCCGTGGAACGTATCAAATCCTTCACGTATAAGTTCGTGATGAGTCCGGGCTCATTCCGATATAACATGATTTCGGACAGATCTATTGTCTAACCGAGTAAATATCTATTTGTAACGGGGCAGAAGGCAACTTCTTTTGGGTCGCAGTCCACATTATTTTTGAGCAAGGGATTCTAGTTTTGTCCCAACAGACTTCTTTATTCTATTGTTCCAGAACGAAATATATGTATTCCATAGTGGGGTAGATTAAAGCAAACGTTGGTCCAGATGTAGATCCAATATGCATAGCCGGTAGATTGCATGTTTGTGGTATGTTACCAGAACGGAACTAGAGGAAAGAGTGTTTGTCACAATATTTTCATATTTTGTCTAAAAAACCATGTTATGATCTTAGGTGGAGAAAGAGAACGAACCAAAGGTTCGCCTTTAGCTAGAATGGATCAACTCCAGAGAATTTGCCTTTCCAGGTATTTGGAATATCCGTAGTACTTCCCACTTCTATGGTTCAAGAATAGGTTTGATTTACCATAAATAACATATTGTAGAGAATCCTAGTTGATCAAGATCTTCGCCCCGATCTTTAGCAAAGGGATAGATACAGCCGGGATTTTCGATTGAACGGAAGAGGACTTCGTTCAACCCCAACGGAATGCGTTGCGTTTGGATGGAGCTAAACGCCACATGTCCAATCGATACTTTGACTGGACTAGAAACTGCTTCAAACATATGATATTTTAGAGAACTCTCGAGTTTTTCGAAGAGCTAGCGATAAAAATGAACAAAAAAAGAAATGTGATACAATATAGAAAATATCGTGACAAATTACCCGCTTTTCCCTCGGTTCCGAACTAGATTATCTTACAATGGGAATTCTAACATTGTGCAAATCCAAGCAATATAGTATGGAATACCTTATAAATCCTCTATCTATATTTGTATGTAGAATCTAGAAGTGCCTAGAAAAAAAGAAAAGAAAAAACGCCTTGTTTCTTGTATGTTACAATTAGTTCCAGTTCTACGATCCGAACTCTTTGGATTGGACAGATTAGACAGATTGGATCGGACAGATACTTCCATAGATCCCCTTCTTATGGATTCCCTTGAGAATAAAAGGAAAGGAGGAAGTCATTCATCATACTAGCTAGGAATTCCCTACACCTGATTCATCAAATTACAATGATCGATCCTAATTACTTACTATTCGAACGAAGGCCAAGATCCAATAGGCTGGGATCAATCATTAGAACCTTGGATCTATCAGAAGTAGATTAGTAACCTCCAATAATGTAATGGATTATTATTGCATATCATCATGTCAGTCGTTACTTAACTTATTTTCTTTCCCCTCTTTTTTTATTAATGAAAAAAAGGGTTTATAGGTGCGATCATCTGGTATCGGATCAATCTCGATCGATGAGAAATAATTATCTGCCTGCCCTGTTCCAACGTTCCCATCCATCGATCTCGATAAGGACATGAGAATAGTTTATATGATCCGAAAGACTCTTCAAGGCCAAATCATAGGGACTATGAGGGGATATATATATATATATAAATATAGTAGTGTAACTTAGTGGAATGTATAGGGCTATACGGGCTCGAACCGTAGACCTTCTCGGTAGAACAGATCAAAGTTCTTATTATCAAAATGATTTGAACTGTTCCAAGAACCCAACATGCATTTTCTTGCATTGGGCTCTTTCATTAACTGATGGAAAGATCGGTTAGTCTGCCATTCTCCTCTTTCCAGGAAGATACTAATATGGCTCCGTGTGCTCCAAATTATTACCCTTCGGAAGCAATCCCAAAGTTATTCAAAAGGTTTCCTTGACGTAGGTCTGCCTTGCTCGGGCATAGATTGACTCAAATAGAGTCTCCTCTATCGCTCAAAAAGTGAAATATGACACTTCATACACCTAAAAGTTCATAGAGCGAAAAGAATCTATTTTGAGGTCCCCGTATTATACTCATTATGCCTGGCATTGAACGGAGCTGGGATTGACCATATCAATTAGATTCGTAATTCGAATCGGATCGAACTTCATCTTTGTCATGCTATTGTTCCCCAGAGAAACAAATTGATAGAGTAAGACTATTTCACATAGAATCTATTTCGTGGATCGGACGAATCGATAAACTCTCCCGAAAACCATTGGCGCACGTGTAAACGAGGTGCTCTACCATGCTGAGCTATAGCCCTTCCTTGCCAGTCTTGGTGATACACTACTATACTAACCAGATGGATCACTTTCTGTCAAGGTAGATATTTCATGATCCGATACTATGATCTAATACGTCCCAATAAGTTCGATCTGTGCCAGAGAAACATTGTCTATACGTTTCATTCCATTTAGAATTGTTTATAGAGTCCAACTCTACCTATGAGAATAAATGACCCACTTAACTCAGTGGTTAGAGTATCGCTTTCATACGGCGAGAGTCATTGGTTCAAATCCAATAGTAGGTAAACTTATTAGATACCATTGAAGAGTCGATGGCATCTAATAAGCTTTACTCCACTTTTTTGGATCGAGACAGAACATTGAATCAATCCATTTTCAGATCATTCTCTAAAATTTTCATTAGAGACGGGGGGGCTAGCATTGATAGCCTCTAATCGTGTTCTAGCTCTTTTCAGAGCTACATCAGCCTCAATTGCTTGTCTTTTGCCTTCGGCTCGAGCTAAGTCAGCTTTAGCTATTCGAAAAGTTTCCTGGGCTTCTTTTAGATTGATGTCAACATCTCTCTCTGCATTATTGACCAATACGGTTATTTTATCATTGTCTATCTTGGCGAAACCGCCCATCAAAGCCATAGTGGACCACCGTCCATTGAGACGTATTTTCATAACTCCTATATCTACAGCTGCCACAAGTGAAGCATGATTGGGTAATACGCCAATTTGACCACTATTAGTAGATAGGATTATTTCTTTAACTTCTGAATCCCAAACGACTCGATTAGGAGACAGTACACGAAGATTTAGGGTCATTTTAAAAATTAACTTTAGTTAATAGCCTTCGCGGTAGCTTCATCAATGTTACCCACCAAATAAAAAGACTGTTCGGTAAGACCATCTAATTCTCCGGAAAGGATCATTTGAAACCCTCTAATTGTTTCCATTAGACCAACATATTTGCCCGGGAAACCTGTGAATACCTCTGCTACGAAAAAGGGTTGTGATAGGAAACGTTCAATTTTTCTTGCTCTTGCTACGATTAAACGATCTTCCTCCGATAATTCATCCAGTCCAGGAATAGCTATAATGTCTTGAAGTTCCTTATAACGTTGTAAAGTTTGCTTAACCCCTTGTGCAATTTCGTAATGTTCTTCACCTACGATCCAAGGTTGGAGCATAGTCGATGTTGAATCTAAAGGATCCACTGCTGGATAGATACCCTTGGCAGCTAATCCTCTCGATGGTACGGTAGTAGCATCTGAATGTGCAAATGTCGTAGCAGGAGCAGGGTCGGTCAAGTCGTCAGCAGGTACATAAACTGCTTGAATCGAGGTTATGGATCCCCTTTTTGTGGAAGTAATTCTCTCTTGCAAAGAACCCATTTCCGTGGCAAGAGTTGGCTGATAACCCACGGCGGAAGGCATTCTGCCTAATAGGGCGGATACCTCTGATCCCGCTTGGACAAAGCGGAAGATGTTATCAATAAATAATAATACGTCTTGCTCATTGACATCTCGGAAATATTCGGCCATGGTTAGAGCAGTTAAACCGACTCTCATACGAGCTCCTGGTGGTTCATTCATCTGACCATAGACCAGAGCCACTTTTGATTCTGAGATGCTTTGTTCATTAATTACTCCCGATTCTTTCATTTCCATGTAAAGATCATTCCCTTCACGGGTACGTTCTCCTACTCCTCCAAATACAGATACCCCTCCATGAGCCTTAGCAATGTTGTTGATCAACTCCATAATGAGTACTGTTTTACCCACTCCAGCTCCTCCAAATAAACCGATTTTTCCCCCACGGCGGTAAGGAGCCAAAAGATCTACTACTTTAATGCCTGTTTCGAAGATGGATAATTTTGTATCCAACTCTATAAAGGCGGGAGCAGATCTATGAATAGGAGATGTTATGCGAGCATCTACAGGACCCAAATTATCAACAGGTTCTCCAAGAACATTGAAAATTCGTCCGAGAGTAGCTCCACCAACTGGAACACTCAGAGGAGCTCCCGTGTCAATCACTCTCATTCCTCTCGTCAAACCATCTGTAGCACTCATAGCTACAGCTCTAACCTTATGATTTCCTAATAATTGTTGTACTTCACAAGTAACCTGAATTTCCTTACCGGTTGTACCTTGACCCTTAACTGTCAATGAATTGTAAATATTAGGCATATTACCTGGAGGAAAAGATACATCCAGTACTGGGCCAATGATTTGAGCGATACGTCCCACACTTTTTTCCACAAGTGCGGAAACCCCAAGAACAAGAGGATTGGTTCTCATACAAAAAAGGAAAAAATTTCCTTGAATCTTGAATTTGATATATATCAATATTATTTTTCCAATATTATCAATAACAAAAAGGTTCCTTCCGTATCGGGTCGATCAGATCAGTCAATAATGAATGGGAGTTACCACCTGGGTAATACCCTACTTTATTGAAAAGTTCAAATTAATATTTGGAATATTAAGTAGGTAGATAGATATGGATAAGGATCATGAGGAAGTCTTCGATTTCTCTATAACTAGAACCCATTTATCCATAACTAAAATTGAAAATACTTCAACATTATGTCCATATCATCTGTGAAATGTGAAACTTTAACCTTACGAATGACCTTTATCTCATTGGTCGTTATCTCTTCGTACGCACATTTGTTCCATATTCTATATGTATTGTCATATGGACAATTCGCACCATTATGGTTAAAGGTCAATTCGGTTCCTTAAATTCATTAATTAACTAGTTTAACAGCTGAAAGGTGCTTGGGTCAATGAAGAACTTCAAGAGCAAAAATTGGGTTGCGTCATACATAAAGAACATTATACAATGAGAGTGTATCTGGTAGATCTTATTGTCCAATAACGGACGACTGTTTTGTAGGATATTTCTGTCAAAATCAATTAGATCTTATTGTCCAATAACGGACGACTGTTTTGTAGGATATTTCTGTCAAACAAAATCGATTGTTTACGTTCGATCCATGTCGAGCAGACCTCGTCCTTGCGAGAAATAATTATTAATAAAGGAGGGACTTATGTCACCAAAAACAGAGACTAAAGCTAGTGTCGGATTCAAAGCTGGTGTTAAAGATTACAGATTAACTTATTATACTCCTGAATATCAGACCAAAGATACGGATATCTTGGCAGCATTCCGAGTAACTCCTCAACCTGGGGTGCCGCCCGAGGAAGCGGGAGCAGCAGTAGCTGCTGAATCTTCCACCGGTACATGGACCACTGTTTGGACCGATGGACTTACTAGTCTTGATCGTTACAAGGGACGATGCTATGACATCGAGGCCGTTCCTGGAGAGGAGAGTCAATTTATTGCCTATGTAGCTTACCCCTTAGACCTTTTCGAAGAAGGTTCTGTTACTAACTTGTTCACTTCCATTGTAGGTAATGTATTTGGATTCAAGGCCCTACGGGCTCTACGTTTGGAAGATTTGCGGATCCCCCCTGCTTATTCCAAAACTTTTCAAGGTCCACCTCATGGTATCCAAGTCGAAAGGGATAAATTGAACAAATATGGCCGTCCTTTATTGGGATGTACTATCAAACCAAAATTGGGTCTATCGGCTAAGAACTATGGTAGAGCAGTTTACGAATGTCTCCGTGGTGGACTCGATTTTACCAAGGATGATGAGAACGTAAATTCCCAACCATTCATGCGCTGGAGAGATCGTTTTGTCTTTTGTGCGGAAGCACTTTATAAGGCTCAGGCTGAGACGGGTGAAATTAAGGGACATTACTTGAATGCTACTGCAGGTACATGTGAAGAAATGATGAAAAGGGCAATATTTGCAAGAGAATTGGGAGTTCCTATCGTTATGCATGACTATCTGACGGGAGGTTTTACTGCAAATACTTCTTTGGCTCATTATTGCCGAGACAACGGCCTACTTCTTCACATTCACCGCGCGATGCATGCAGTTATTGACAGACAAAGAAATCATGGCATGCATTTCCGTGTACTGGCTAAAGCATTGCGTATGTCCGGTGGAGATCATATTCACGCCGGTACTGTAGTAGGTAAACTTGAAGGGGAACGAGACGTCACTTTAGGGTTTGTTGATCTACTGCGTGATGATTTTATTGAAAAAGATCGAAGTCGTGGTATTTACTTCACTCAAGACTGGGTATCTATGCCAGGTGTTCTGCCCGTAGCTTCAGGAGGTATTCACGTTTGGCATATGCCTGCTCTGACCGAGATCTTTGGGGATGATTCCGTACTACAGTTTGGTGGGGGAACTTTGGGGCACCCTTGGGGAAATGCGCCTGGTGCAGTAGCTAATCGGGTTGCTCTAGAAGCTTGTGTACAAGCTCGTAATGAAGGACGTGATCTTGCTCGTGAAGGTAATGAAGTGATCCGTGAAGCTACTAAATGGAGTCCTGAACTAGCTGCTGCTTGTGAAGTATGGAAGGAAATCAAATTTGAATTTGATACGATTGATTACTTGTAATCCAGTGACTTTCGTTCTACCAATCGGACTCGGCCCAATCTTTTACCACTACCACAAAGATTAGGCCAAATCGTGAACGGAGATCTGCGATTTCAGATATTAATATCTGGGATTTCTATATATCAATATCTATTATAGATATTGATATATAGAAATTTCCGAGGTCAAATATCTCAAACAGAGTGAGTCAATTCAAATTTTTTGGGGTAAAGCATTCGATAACGAATCCTATTCATCCTTTCCATTGATCTTATGGATCATTCGATAGGGTTGGTAGCTCAGTGGATCAGAGCTCATGGTTCCGGACCATGAAGTCAAGGGTTCAAATCCCTTCTAGCCCAAAAGATTTTATATTTAGGATGAAAATTCCTTTTCATCGCGGTATAGGAGAGAATCTTTCTTTATAACAGAATAAAGGGTTCTATCATAATCCCGGATCGATATTTCGGATTCCTAATCAATAATGAATGGAGATGATTTATCAATGATTCATTCCACTATTCATTAATTATTTTAATCATTGTATTTATACGACTTCTCCTCATACAAAATAAGATAGGAAAAGTAACAATCTTTACCTTTATATGGAAAACTCTATGTCTATAAGGGAGTGGTTCGAAGACAGGCGTAAAATAACTGGATTACTAAAAGATTCGGTCGAAGGGGATAGTAAGGACGTCAATGAGATGGATAAGAACAAGAATCTAAGTATTGATTACGTTAAAATTAATAGATTATGGGTTCAATGCGATAATTGCGAGAGCTTGCTCTATATCAGATTCTTGAGAGAGAATAAAAGTATTTGTGAAGAATGTGGATATTATCTGCAAATGAATAGTTCAGATAGAATAGAACTTATAATTGATCGTGGCACTTGGCGTCCTATGGATGAAGACATGTACACTCTAGATGTTCTTCAATTTCATTCTGAGGATGAACCTTCTAATTCTGATCCTCTTAATTCTGAGGATGAACCTTATAAGGATCATATAACTTCCTGTCAAATAGAGACAGGTTTGACTGATGCTATTCAAACAGGCATAGGTAAATTAAATGGTATTCCTATCGCACTCGGAGTTATGGATTTTAAGTTCATGGGAGGTAGTATGGGCTCTGTAGTAGGTGAGAAAATAACCCGTCTGATCGAGCGCGCTACCGAGGAATCTCTTCCAGTCATTATGGTGTGTGCTTCCGGAGGAGCACGCATGCAAGAAGGAAGTTTTAGTTTAATGCAAATGGCTAAAATAGCTTCTGCGTTATATATTCATCAGAAGGATAAAAAGTTGTTATATTTATCGATTCTGACGTCTCCGACAACCGGTGGAGTGACTGCTAGTTTTGGCATGTTGGGAGATATCATTATTGCCGAACCTAAAGCGTACATTGCATTTGCAGGTAAAAGAGTAATCGAACAGACATTAGGTCAGAAAGTGATTGAAGATTTTCAGGTGACTGAGCATTTATTTGGTCATGGTTTATTTGATCCGATTGTTCCACGTAATCTCTTAAAAGGTGTTCTGAGTGAACTATTTAAGCTTTACGGTCTTCCTCGTGAAAAAAATGAACGTTGAGTTTTTTCCTTATAAGGAAAAAAGATCAAATCGAGTTCCTTGTAACGGAAGTGACAGTGATATAGTTTCTTATCGCGGCGAAAGAAAGAATGATTTCTCTAAGAGAATTGCTTTTCACCCCCTTTTTACCAACAATTTATGATCCTCGATCCTATACTAACAATAAATATAGCCAATTTTCCGCTCTCCGAAATCAGAGAAATTTTGGTCAGGATTCTTGTTCTTCCACTATTTTATTATATAGTATGAATAAGTGTTGTAATATATCTGTATATATATTGTAATAGATAAGATCCTCATTGTTGAACTCGGGATCTTATTCAAAAACAATTTTGGATCCAACTTGAAATGCTTTTTCAGAATTTTTGGAAGAGATGGGGAAAAGAACAATATTTGCGTACATGTATTCTATGAAGAAGGACGAATAGGACCGCTCATTTGGTCCCATCACTTATTTGATCTTATAATAATTCCTTGTAATATTTATAAAAATTTAATTGATTAAGTAAGGTACTCGTTCTATGATAATTCCTCACCTACCCTCTATTTTAGTTCCTTTAGTCGGCTTATTACTTCCGGCAATTACAATGGTTCTTTCTCATCTGTATATTCAGAAAGACGAGATTTTATGAATTTTATAAAATCCGATGTAAGAAATGGGTTTGGATCTTTCAATTGCGGAACAAATAGGATATCCATATCTATTTCAGATGATATAAGATAGAACCCTTATAGACACAAAATAGGTATAAATATCCATATGTATTTCGACATATTCATATATGAATATGGATAGATTTTACCATTCTATTTTATATATAGATAATTTGGATATCTATTCATATCCATATACATATTGGATATACGCATGTTTCAATAGATAGGTATTGATCAATATGTTAATATTGTCGGTTATATTTTTTATATGGTATATATATCTATTCCTGTAGATATTGATACTGCACTGATCCAGTGTTGTTTCTCAAATTGATAAATTAAGGAAGGACCTTTTTGAAATGGATGGTAAGAATGGACAAGAAGATATACTTGGCTGACTTTACGGAAATGTTATCTATGTATATGGATAGCTAGTTCATAAGAGTTTGGGAACCAAAGGATAAAAAAGTTGGCTATTCCCTCAACTTCAATAGGATGGAATTGAATACAATTTTTTATGAATCGTCGATCCAAATGGCTCTGGATAGAACCTATAACAGGGTCTCGAAAAGGAAGTAATTTCTTTTGGGCTTGTATCCTCTTTTTGGGTTCACTAGGATTTTTCCTGGTCGGTATTTCGAGTTATTTTGGTGAGAACCTGATACCCCTATTGTCATCTCAGCAAATACTCTTTTTTCCACAAGGAATTGTAATGTGTTTTCATGGTATTGCAGGTCTGTTCATTAGCTCTTATCTGTGGTGCACAATTTTGTTCAATGTGGGTAGTGGCTATAATAAGTTTGATAAAAGAAAAGGAATTGTATGTCTTTTTCGTTGGGGATTTCCCGGAATAAATCGTCGTATTTTCCCACGATTTCTTATGAAGGATATTCAGATGATCAAAACGGAAGTTCAAGAAGGTATTTCCCCTCGTCGTGTTCTTTATATGGAAATAAAGGGCCGACAAGACATTCCTTTAACTCGTACTGGTGATAATTTGAACCTAAGGGAGATCGAACAGAAAGCTGCTGAATCAGCCCGTTTCTTGCGTGTATCCATTGAAGGGTTTTGAAATGAACCGGGGGGTTCTTTATCCTCGACATACATTAAAATGTTGAGACATTTGAATATGGATCAAATCAAGGAACATTAATTAATATCCAATCAGGAAATTTCAATATTGTATTTCATATAAATTGAAATAAATATTGAAATATTATTGTATGTAAATGGAACGATATAGGATCTTTATGAACAATATAAGATTTTTATTAAATAGTATAGGAAGAGGTAATATAGGAAGAGCAATAAGTTACGATAGAACTAGTTGGTATTTGTCCGGGAAAAAGATCATGCAGTTAATTCCTACTAAATGATACTTATGGAATGAATCAGACCGAGATTCTTTTGGTAGTTCCCGAACACACCATATCATTTCCTATCCTAGGGAGGGCGAGCTTATAGAGCCAGTAGATGGATATGATGTATCAGAAAGAACAATTATTAGATATAGTGGTCCGGTTTCCCTAAAACTAGAATATTTTTTCCTTTCATCCCGATTCTTCATCACGATCCAAATTATTCTTATATGATTTCGTCGTTATCTCATTTTTCAATAGCATTTGTCATCTTTGGAGATAACTGGGGAAAGATTTGTAAAAGATCCTTTGAATCCAGTTATCAGGATTCAAAGGATCTTGGCAATGAATAAGACTTATGTTACTTCAAGTGATTCTTCTAAAAAAGAGTAAGATAGAATGGAAAAAATGAATAGATAATTGGTCCAGATAGAGACGATCTGGAATGATCGGATATCTGGGAACGATCTCCTTATGCTCCGTCTCACTCATTTGGAGCGAACCTTTTACTTTTTCTCCGAGGATATTTTTTCTCGGGGTAAAACAATTACGCAATAGATCAATCTATGAGTCCCATACCTCATTCTATCACTCGTACTTTGTCTAGATTTCGGACAGAACTGACGAGTGAATCAGGTTCGTTAGCGATTCACGAATTGGAAGTGGCCAAATATAAAGCATTAGCTTCCCTACGATATCTCGCATGTTTAGTAGTACTGCCCTGGATAATTCCTATTTTATTAGGGAAAGGTTTGGAGCCTTGGATCACAGATTGGTGGAATACTGGGCAATCTTATAAAATTTATGATTATCTCCAGGAAGAAAGTGCTCTGGAAAGATTTGAGAGAATAGAAGATCTATTCCTATTAGAAAAAATGTTGGAAGATTCTTTGGGAACATATTCACAAGATCTTCCTATAGAGCTTCACGAAGAAACGATCCAATTGGTTGAAATGTACAATGAAGATTGTATCCAGATAATCTCACATTTATTAACAAATCTAATAGGTTTTGTTCTTATAAGTGCTTATCTCATTCTGGGTAGGAATAAACTTGCCATTCTAAATTCTTGGATCCAAGAATTATTCTATAGTCTGAGCGATACAATGAAAGCTTTTATCATCCTTTTAGTAACTGATCTATTTATTGGGTTTCATTCGCCCCATGGTTGGGAACTGATGATCGATTCGATCTCCGAAAATTATGGATTTGCTCATAACGAACAAATAATATCTGTTCTTGTTTCAACTTTTCCAGTCATCTTAGATACGATTCTGAAATATTGGATCTTCCGTCGTTTCAATCGTATATCTCCTTCACTTGTAGTAATTTATCATTCGATGAATGAATAAAGAATAGGTTTTTTTCTCCGACCGAAACAATTGAAACAGAATAATAAAGTGTTTTCTGTGTTCAGGAATTAGCTATTCCTCCCCCTCATTCTTCTCCTGGTGCGAGACTTCCGATTTCTTACTTTTAGGTTTGGTTCAATCAATATAGTAGCAGAATTTTTGACAGGTAACTATGATAGCTACCTACTCTCACCCGAAAAATGATTTGGAACCAATAACCATGCAAAATAGAAATACTTATGACTGGACGAAAAAGATGACTCGGTTAATTTCCGTCCTGGTCATGATACATATCATCACTCGGACATCCATTTCGAATGCATATCCCATTTTTGCACAGCAGGGTTATGAAAATCCCCGAGAAGCAACTGGACGTATTGTATGTGCCAATTGTCACTTGGCCAAAAAACCTGTAGATATTGAGGTTCCACAGTCCGTGCTTCCCAATACCGTATTTGAAGCAGTTGTTAAGATCCCCTATGATACGCAAATGAAACAAGTTCTTGCTAATGGTAAGAAAGGGGCTTTAAATGTAGGAGCTGTTCTAATTTTACCCGAGGGCTTTGAATTAGCCCCTCCGGATCGTATTTCTCCTGAGATTAGACAAAAGATGGGTAATCTTTATTTTCAGAACTATCGTCCCAATCAAAAAAACATTATTGTAATAGGTCCTGTTCCTGGTCAAAAATATAGTGAACTTGTGTTCCCCATCCTTTCACCAGATCCTGCTACTGATAAAGAAGCTCACTTCCTTAAATATCCCATATATTTGGGTGGTAATAGAGGAAGAGGACAAATTTATCCCGACGGGAGTAAGAGCAACAATACGGTCTACAGCGCTTCGGCAACAGGAAGAGTGAGCAAAATTTTACGTAAAGAAAAGGGTGGATATGAGATAACTATCGATAATACATCAGACGGTGGGCAAGTGGTTGACATTGTACCTCCGGGACCGGAACTTCTTGTTTCAGAAGGCGAATTGATCAAGGTCGATCAGCCATTAACGAATAACCCTAATGTGGGTGGATTCGGTCAAGGAGATGCAGAGATAGTACTTCAAGATCCATTACGTGTTCAAGGTCTTTTATTATTCTTAGCATCTGTCATTCTGGCACAGATATTTTTGGTCCTTAAGAAGAAACAATTTGAGAAAGTTCAATTGGCCGAGATGAATCTTTAGGTCCATAGATTTCCGAACATTAAGTTGACTGATTGAATCAAAAATTAATACCCCTTCGGAGATGGAGAGCCTTTTATCCTCCTTCTCCCTTATATTTTCTTGGAAAAATGTAAGATATATCCACATTTTTAATAAGGAGTGACTCAATAAGCACTGGAACAGATCAACTTGTCGAACGATCCTCATATGCTATATCGCGTACTAGATACATACCATTCCTTCCTTTCCTTGCCCCCCATGTTCAAAAGAAATGATCCGGAAAATAGAGATAGATCGCAGGAGGGAGAGATGAGGAAAATAACCAAGCAATCTTGGAGAAGATTCCTATTTTCTCTGATTCCATTCTTGATCCTATACCATTATTCTTCCTCGAAAAGATTTGAAGAAATTATTCTCGTTGAGATAAGAGGAACTAATTGGGTTTCGATCCTGCCCTGTTCGTAAATTCCTTCGTAAATTGCCGATTATTTTGTACGTTATACTGAGCTTAAAATTCATAAAGAAGGAAGAGCAGACAAGTAAGGAAGGGGCAATATCACTCATTGAGTAAAACAACCCTATAAAACTTTTGGGTTCGTTCATTATGAGAGAAAATGAAAAAAGGTTTTTTTCCTCTTTTCTTTTTTAAGCCAAAATAAGAAAAGATTCTATTTGCACATTTAGATTCTCATAGTTCAGGTTTTTACAGAAACTTTGCATAATCTCCCATCAGAGAAATGAGCAAATTTTTAGTAATTAATATTCTCTGTTTCTCCGTTGTTCCTTCGACAGAGATTGAAATGGGATCGATCCAATTTTGATCATATAGTGGAAGAATAGGTTGGCTTATCACCTGACTGAAAGGCATTGAATGAAGTAAATGACAGAGTCATTGTATTTGTACGAATCTTCTCTTCTAATTAATATTAATATAGAAGAGAATCTCAAAAATAGATTTTGATAAGACCTTACCCTTCTCTGAAGGGTAAGGTCTTATCAATTTTTCACTTTCGCATGTATAGTATTCCCCATAGTAAGTGCATTTCCCCTACTATAGGGATGACCCTGATCCAGAATATGAACCATAGAAAAAGATACCCAGTAAACCAATCACAATAATACCAGTTACAGTAGCTATCAACCAAAGAGGGATCCTTCCAGTGGTTTCGGCCATTTCTCTTACTCCCTTTCACATTTTATTAAGTGGTCATGCTCGAGACATAAACAGTCATAGCATAGATAATTATGAGTATTGGATCTATTCGAATGGAGTGAGAATATTCTCATTGTTCCTAATTGAAAAAATAATTAGAGAATAGAACAGCAAGTACAAAAATGAGTAGCAACCCCCAGAAGAGGCTGGTACGATTCAATTCAACATTTTGTTTGTTCGGGTTTGATTGTGTCATATCTCCATACCTTTTTTTAGATAGAGTTTATCGTTGGATGAACTGCATTGCCGATATTGATCCCAAGAAAAAAACTGTCGGGACAGCTAGCCCGTGAATGGCCAACCATCTAACTGTAAAAATCGGAAAAGTTCTATCTGTAGTCATTAGTGCCTCCTAAAAAGATCTAGTAAATTCATCGAGTTGCTCTAACGGATCGAAACGGCCAGTTACTAATGGAACCTCTTGTCGGCTTTCTGTGAAATACTCATTCGGCCGGGGGCTCCCAAACACATCATAAGCCAAACCCGTGCTGACAAATAACCAACCTGCAATGAATAGAGAAGGTATGGTAATGCTATGGATAACCCAGTATCTAATACTAGTAATAATGTCAGCAAAGGAGCGTTCTCCCGTATTCCCAGCCATGCTCAGCTCCATATATTATTGTAAAGTCAGTCAAGGGGGAATTGATCCCATGAAAGATAGAGATCAGGAAATGGAAAACTACTGATATCTTCTCCAATCCTTGTTCGATTGTCAATGTTATACCAAGGGTATCTTTGAAGTCTACTGGACCAGTATAACTAGCCTTCTTCTGACACAGCAATAAAATTTTTATGAGTATCGAGAAGGAACGGGATAGAATGATTCTGTTCCTGCCAACAGTTATTCCATCTCTGTTTGGTTGACTGAATCCCAACAGAAATAAGAGAATATTGCATGTTCTGAGGTCCAGACGTAAGGAACCCTCTCAATCGATGTTGTAACAATTGCATAGACTATGGAAATTTTGATTGGAATTAGCTTCTACATACAGGTGGCTGTAGAACCGAAAAAGAGGATGAGTGCCGCTTGCAAAGGGTATTAATCACTGTCAATACAACTCATCCAGAATATGATACTTTTACCCCCTTCCTTTTTCATTCCGACATGAAATTATGTCCGTGTAGATGATCCCAGTAATTCAGATTGCACGGGGATCATTGGTGCTATGCAGATGTATGCTGCTCTTCCAATAGTATCCGGCGCAGGTGGAGTTATCCCACGGACTTATTATATAGTACCTTGTATTAACGAGTAGGTGTTACTCATTAGATAAAACCAAGTGTATAGTGCAATAGAACCTAGTCAATTTTATGTGAAATTACGAGTTACTCGGGTGGAATTCTTGTAATATCGGGCTCTACTAGCTCTAAGAATGAATATTGAAAAAATAGAATCCATCTAGAGGGTCGAATGATTGGATAAATAAGATCTAGAAATGAAAGGACAAACTGGATATTCATATTCTTACACCTAAATGTGAAATTCACAAAACTTTGAATATGTATGTAGAAGAGGTTTTTTACGGTCCAGTCTCCGGACCGATAGCTATTGGTAAAGAAGAAAATGCCAGGTGATCCAATCGTACTGATTGAGAATTCATTCACCTTGTAAGAAGAAAGATTACGTTCGACAATTTGTGAAGGGGTTCGCGGGTGCTATTCATGAGTTGCTCAATGAATGTGGGAATTTCTAGGATAATGAAGAGATTTCTACCATAGATTTCCTCTCATCTATGTTCGTTCATACATATCCTATAGTAGATATAGGATCCTGAATTGGTACGAATTGGGACAATTGATCTTTTGTATTCTGATCTCAAGGTTACGAAAAGAAAAATTTAGGTAATTGTCTCATGAAGATATGTATAAACCATATTTCATTCAGTCCTTCCACGCCTACTATAACTATAATTAGTTATTTCGGTTTCTTATTGGCTTCTATCATTTTCACCCTAGTCCTATTCATTAGCTCGAGCAAGATACAACTTATTTGAAATGAAGGAAGGGGAAACCCTCTAAGTTCACTATTTGAATTTCAATAATTTCGTGGATTCTCTCTATAAAAATTTCTGATCATTGAGATTCATAGCAAATTCAGGGTACTATCCAGGATAGCTATTATCCCTACTTATTCCGTTGAATCGAAATGATTGAGGCTTTGCCATCCGGAATTGTGTTAGGTCTAATTCCTATAACTTTGGCCGGATTATTCGTAACTGCATATTCACAATACCGACGTGGTGATCAATTGGATATTTGATCCGGGAATATCCTCCCATTTAATTGGCCTCCTACTTTTCCTGGGAGGTCAGATTCCATTGCTCGTTCCAGTTGGAATGAATTCTCCATAATTTAGAGGGTTGGATTTGATAGGAACAGAATCACGCTCTGTAGGATTTGAACCTACGGCATCAGGTTTTGGAGACCTACGTTCTACCGAACTGAACTAAGAGCGCTTTCTTGAACATCCGGAGATAAAGGGAAGGGAAAATACCTTTTGTTTATATTCTTAGAGTAAAACACTTTCGCATCTGATACGATTCAATTATTTGATGTTCCATTCGAATCGATATCAAATGATCTTTCGTTCCTCTCTCTTTCCATAGAAAAGAAGGGAAAGGTAGGGATGACAGGATTTGAACCTGCGACATTTTGTACCCAAAACAAACACGCTACCAAGCTGCGCTACATCCCTTCTAATCATTAGACAATGTTATTTTATGGAATTCGAAATCTGTTTCCCACATTTTTCCACCTTCATTTCTCTTCGGTCTAGTGAGTGAAAAGACTTTATAATGCATGTAGGGTCTATTATCTAGAAGATAACTATTAATTAGCAAAATTTGGTGCTGAAACATCTTTTTCCTGTTCTATAAATAGGACCACAGCCCGGATAACATTATACATATATTCATAGTTCCAAGTTTCCCTAGGATTTTCACTATTAATACGGTTTAATCACTTACGCATTATGATCGATAAGGAGAATTTACAATGCAAGATCTAAAGACCTATCTTTCCACAGCGCCTGTGTTAGCTATTTCATGGTTGATTTTTGTAGCCGGTCTATTGATAGAAATCAATCGTTTTTTTCCAGATGCTCTGACTTTGACTTTTCCCTCTTTTTAATTTTTGTCCTCCCCTTAAAGCCAAGGTCAAAAAGATTGTGCTGGATTTCTTTCTCCTACCTCTTGGATAAATTAGTTGATTCAACCCAAAATAGATCTAAAATTGGGGATGGAATGGGGGGGGGGGTAGAATCAAAGTAGAAATAGAAATCCAAAGGTTCTTTCCACATTCAATTTTGTAAGTACAACTGAAAACTCCTGATCAAGGATTTTTTTACTTTCAAATGTTTCATCGTGGGATCTCCGGCTATCAACTTCTATCCCTTTTTCCTCTTTCTTTTTCAGATCGAAAAGCAAAGTAGACCCAATATCCAGAGTAAGTTTATGGCCAAGAGCGGAGATGTAAGAGTAACAATTACTTTGGAGTGCACTAGTTGTACCCAAGATAGTGTTTATAAAAGATTCCCGGGGATTTCTAGATATACGACTCGTAAAAATCGACGCAATACACCTATTCGATTGGAATCAAATAAATTTTGTCCCTATTGTTACAAGCATACCATTCACGGAGAGATAAAAAAAAGAGATTAAACGTACTACTCCTACCCAGGGATAGGAATAGATCACAGATATAAAAAGAAATGGTATTTAAACAAGATCTTTAATGGAACGAGATTTTGAAAGATTTGGAATAAATAGTATTAAAAAGGTTCATGAAACAAACTATGGATAAACCCAAGCGATCTTTTCGTAGACATTTGACACCAATTCGTAGACATTTGTCACCAATTGGGTCGGGAGATCGGATCGATTATAAAAATATGAGCCTAATTAGTCGATTTATTAGCGAGCAAGGAAAAATATTATCCGGTCGAGTGAATAGATTAACCTCAAAACAACAACGTCTAATGACTAACGCTATTAAACGAGCTCGTATTCTATCTTTGTTACCTTTTCTTTATAATGAAAACTAATTTCATAGAAATAAACCTACTCCTTAATAAAATCGGAGTTGGATATCTGTTTGATAAAGATACAGATCTTGAGTCTATTGTCGAAAAAGTCGATAGGATTTCATTCTTGGAAAAGAATTGGATTGAATTCTTTTCGTTTCGTTCATTTCCAATCAAATATTTAAAAATTTGAAAATGTTTCGACCTTCCCGGAGGGAATTCTCCGGGAGAAGCTGTTCTATCCATTCCATCTTTACCTATTTCTTTCATCTATACCTAACCTATTTCATCACACGATAAGTTCTTCAAGATGGTGGAAAAGCAATTACTATCTAATACAGCTATTTGTGCAAGTGTTTTACGATTTGGAAGCAACTGCCTCTTGTACAAATATTGGATTAATCTGTTATAAGAGACTCCATTGGCACGGGCTGCTGCATTGATCCGAGTAATCCACAAACGACGAAGATCTCTCTTGCGTTTACCTCTATCTCGGTGGGCGGAAACTAAGGCTCTAGCTTTCCGTTGGTTAGCAGTTCGAAAAAGTTTCGAATGGGCCCCTCGAGAGCCTGATACAAATGCAAGAATCTTTTTCCGACGTTTTCGAGCTATATATCCACGTTTCACTCTGGTCATTGCAGTTTACTCTCATGAATCGCTAATCTTTTTCTCGGTTAGTCATTTGTTTGGTCCATTGAGAATAACACTGATTCTTCTTATTTAGAAAAGAAAAGTTCCAATGGCTTTTGCTACTGCAACCTTCCCAACCATAATTCCCTTTGGATAGGCATCTTCCAGGTAGGCAAGGGCTGGGACCTTGTACTGAGAATGAGAAAAAATCAATCATGGGTTTCATCGTTTCTATGGTTCTTTCTCCAACGGTAAGGTCCTCTCTATACGCCGGAGCCTCTTATTCATTTCCGAAATATGAGATGAGTATGTTATCGGTAACTTGTACAGTTTACCATCTCCAGCTCTACCCTTGAATCATCAAGTAATAAATACTCTCATTACAAGATCTATTCATACAGTAACGACATGTAATTCTGGGGTTGGCCAGGTAGCTGACCCTGTTGTTCCGTTCTCGCAGCAATATGAGCATAAACTTTATGCTTCTTCAATTTGCATGATTTCCCCGCTCAATGGATTGATGACCATTCGCTACCAATGAGGAATTGCTTTTCATCCCACATCAAGGTGATTGGATTTGCACCAATGGAAACCATAAATTTCATCCCCGGTAAGGTTAGATGATGGATCTGTACTTGGTTACAGCGGGAAACTTCTTCTTTTATTCCGTTATAATAATTTCCCAGTCTGTTTCAGCTTCTGATCCAAACGAGTCGCACATACACCCTAGCACATACTCCTCTACGCTGAGGACATCCTCGAAGAGCAGGAGATTTTTTTCTATTCTCTATTGGCTGTCTTGCATTTCTAATAAGTTGTTGAATAGTGGGCATTCTGGCTGGATTGTATGCGGAATCGACTGGTTCGGATCGATCCTAACCATATCAGGTGATTATTAAATCAATCACTTTCCCTTTCCTTTTTTTTTTTTTTTGAAAGGGAACAAAGAGATCAAATTACAGTTTACAGGTCATTTGAAAAATCAATTAAAAAGAAGATCTTCCGCTACGAGATCAACCTTCCGCTACGGCATCAACAATGCCATAAGCTTGGGCTTCTGTTGCTGACATAAAAACATCTCTGTTCAGGTCCCGTTGAATGACCTCTCCGGGGGTGCCCGTTCTTTCTATATAACATTTTGTTATGTAATCGCGAAGCATCGTTACGTGTTTTGATTCGTTATGAAAATCTGCGGCCGGTCCGTCATAATAGGTACTAGCAGGTTGGTGGATCATAACCCTAGCGTGAGGTAATGCTATACGTTTAGTAATTTCTCCCCCGATTAGGATGAAAGATCCCATTGAAGCAGCTACCCCCATGCATATTGTATGTACATCTGGTACTATTATTTGCATAACATCGAAAATACCTACTCCCGGTATTACTGATCCACCGGGACAGTTGAGAAATGAGAACATATCTTTATTTGCATCTTCTGCACTCAAATATACCATGAGACCCATGAGTTGATTTGCAATCTCGTGATTTATATCCTGAGCCAAAAAAAGTAATCTCTCTCGATAAAGTCGGTTGTATAAGTCGACCCAATTTGCATCTTCATCTCCAGGGGCTCGGAAAGGAACTTTTGGGACACCAACGGGCATTTGTTTTAATGGAAAGAAGTGAAGCACTATACTCTAATATGGGAACGTAAAGTATATCAGTGTCATACATGAACTCTTCCATCTCGGATGGATAGTATTCATAGGGGAGGTTTTTAACCTATCTGGAAATAGAGCTTTAGATTGATCAAAGATCCTTCAATTATTCGAGTTGATAATGTAACAAATCACACTTTTACCACTAAGCTATACCCGCCACGATCCAATTGTAACATACGAATCGATCTTTTGTCCAACCAATAGGAAGTACTTTTTTCTATGCTTTTTTTTTTGTTTATTTTCTCAGTCAGGTTCCTATAACCCACAGTCACTGCAACCCGTATGAATACATACGATATATAGAGACAGCACAATATCTGACAGCTATAGTCTTGCAGCCTTTCACCCAACGCATACCAATGCTTAGAAAATTTTTTTGTCCTTTCATTTTATTATTATTTCTCGCTTTATACATTAAATAATAATGAAATACAAAATTTTTTATTTCAAAAAGGAAGGAAACCAATAAGAATATTTTGAATAATTCTGGCCATACTATTGACAACTTCCAGGGAACTTTCATATCATAATGATTGGTAGCCCCTATCGTCTAGTGGACCAGGACATCTCTCTTTCAAGGAGGCAACGGGGATTCGACTTCCCCTAGGGGTACCATGAAATAGGATATCCATTCGTTTGGTATCTTAACCTAAAGACTTTCAATTACTTTCTTGTTCCTGGGTCGATGCCCGAGTGGTTAATGGGGACGGACTGTAAATCCGTTGGCAATATGCCTACGCTGGTTCAAATCCAGCTCGACCCAACCAATATCATCAATACCAATCTATCGGTATGGTTATATTCATGCCAATCATGGATGAAAAGATAATTGGTTATTGAACCCCGATATCTATATCTATTCATATCATATAGATATGTGCCCAATTCCATATGAATTGATACTTTAAAAGATGAAAGAGAAGGATAAGATATTTCATCGACCTAGCGCTCA